AGGCCGTAGCGAGCGTAGTTCAATGGTAAAACATCTCCTTGCCAAGGAGAAGGTACGGGTTCGATTCCCGTCGCTCGCCAGTTTAATTTAGTTTTAGTAAGGTACTATGATAAAAAATTCAGTCTAGTTGATTAACTACTTATAATAAATTAAGTAGTTGTTAGTCTAGTACCGTATCCCTTCCTATCTTATCCTTTCCACTCGACTCAAAAAAAAAGAGTGCTTCGGGGGCGAAAATCGAACTTGCCAAGAGGGTGCCCTAAACGGGGGATTCACCGAGACAAATAAGAGAAAATTGCTTTTAAAGGGAATAGTGCCTTTCTTTTATTTTTTTTTTTTTCTGCCTGCTGAATAAAAAAAAGGGTTGGATATAGCCCTCTGCCATATCTGTATAATTTACCATATCTATACAAATAGAATAATCCATTTATTTATATGGACTGCTAAGTGCGGAGACGGGAATCGAACCCGTGACCTCAAGGTTATGAGCCTCGTGAGCTACCAAACTGCTCTACTCCGCTCTGTAGGGCCAAAAACAGGTGGACGAAAAAGGTTGAATACAAGTCTCTACCATGTCTAGACAAATAGAATAGTCTTTTTATTTTTATACAGACTGGAGCGGGTAGCGGGAATCGAACCCGCATCGTTAGCTTGGAAGGCTAGGGGTTATAGTCGACGTTGGTTGATTATTTTTAACGTCTCTAATTCAAAACCGAACATGAAATTTTGATTTCATTCGGCTCCTTTATGGCTATTCTCACCACTTAACATCTATGTTAGCTTTTCTGTCTGAATGGAACCAAAGCTCTCCGCTTTCTAGATGATCCCTATAGAGTAGGATATAGAAATTCTCCTAAATATCTATCTAATCTACTTACTTCGTTCCTTAATTTCATTCAAGAGAGATCCTGAGGAAAAGAGTTGGGTTTCCACCGAGCTGAAACAATATCCTGATGGTTCTAGTAAACCAAAACTATCGTTTTTTAGCTATTGGGCTTCCATTTCTTTTTTAACTAAAAGAAGATTTAGTTACGATTGGAAATAAACTTTTTTGTATCTTCATCCATAGATCCTTTACTCATATTTATTCAATTGGAATACTTAATCCAATGCAAAATTATGCTTCGCGCCTCTGTACTCATAATCCAATTTGTGTTTTGGATGCAAATTTCATTAGTCTTTGGATACTAATCGCGAAAATGTATATTCTTCCTCAATATGCTATTGAGAGGAAAAGGATTAAACCCTTTATAAGAACTAAAGTTTTCATCGGAATATGAATATAAAAAAACTTAAGGATGCCTTAAGTATATCATTTCAAATTCAGTTATTAAGTTATTAATAGAACGAATCACACTTTTACCACTAAACTATACCCGCTACATGTAAATTATGATACCAACACTACCCTTTGTCAAGGGTAGCCATTCGAGGAGGAAGCTAATCCCCCCTACGGGGAAAAGTGAGCAGTTGGTACTTCAATCGCAGGTCTTTAATTTAGGATTTAGATGGCCCCTCTCTAGTCTGTAAAAGAAATCTCTTCTTACCACGCCACCAGCATATGAACCAAATGTATGCATTTCGATTAGGATCGTATTCTTTGTATTCTATAGTTTGATTATTCCTACAATATACACTAAAAGATAACAGTACCCATCAATCCCTTTCTTCCTTTTCTTTTTTGTGCTGTAGAAAAATTTTTATACTCTGCAGTACAAATTTGACTGCCCACTTTTAAAAAGAAAATTGTTGATAAAACTCCAATATAGTTTGTTCAAAATACGCCTTTTGGATAATATTAAAGTACTATTTCCAATTCCAAAGGGTACCCGTTGAAAATTGCTGCAAAAAATCCGTCCAAAACTAAAAAATTGAAAAGTTTTGAACTTCTTGGTTTTTCCAAGAAATGCCTGTGAAAAATTGTTTCAATCTCGCACCAAAACAGATAAGAAGTATATCACTAAAAATTAATACAATACCCAGCCATATGGGTATATGAAGAGGGCGAATTCCTTTATACCCCCCGATTAGAATTAAGGGAAATAAAACATAAATGGAGAAAGTTCTCATCATAAGATCAGCCAATAGAAGAAAAAAGTCCTAATTCTGCAGAACATTCTGAGCATGTGAGAAGTGAATAGGCTAAAGAGAAAAAAACAAAGTCTACCATTTTTTTAACAGAAGTTCTTATTGCCCCTTTGGCCTTTTTGAACCTCATCATGAATAAACTTCTATATCTCAATATAGAAAATAAAATCTCTACATATATAGATATATATGTATATATTATGTACATTATGCAGTAGAGTAGATCTATAATGGTAAATGAAAGTGGCTAATTTTCTAATAAAAAGCCCTTTTAACTCAGTGGTAGAGTAATGCCATGGTAAGGCATAAGTCATCGGTTCAAATCCGATAAAGGGCTTTTCCTTAGTGGTCGAGTAATACCACGGCAAGACCGAAGTCATCGGTTCGAATCCGATACAGTACTTTTCTACTAAATTCATTCACTTTTTTTTTTTTTTAATGTCTCTGTTTTTTATGGAATTTTATGACTTCGTTTAGTATGAGATACCTATATTTTCAGTCTGAACACTAAACGAAGCACAGAGTTTAAATTGCAAAAAATAAATGAAATTGGACTCTTTTTTCTATTAGAACAATCAAATCAATATCTGTACTGAACTAATCTAGAATCCTTTTTATTAATCTATTCTTATTCTATTAAAACTAAAAGGAATTTCCCTAAAAAGCAGGGGATGATCCGTGAATTAACCTAACCATCAACTAAAAATAAAATCCTATGAAAGCATAATAGAAAAGTAGGAAAGACTCTTTGCTTTGATCTATTTATACTCTTCGATTCGAGTATATTGACAATTCCAAAAAACTGCTCATACTATCATTATAGTATAATGACAAGTGGTTTTATTTTTATATAGCACTATCGTCTAGTGATGCCCCTATCGTCTAGTGGTTCAGGACATCTCTCTTTCAAGGAGGCAGCGGGGATTCGACTTCCCCTGGGGGTAGGGAGTATTATAAAAAGAGGTTAATCATAGATTATCAAAAACCCTAGAATAAATTCTTCCTGGGTCGATGCCCGAGCGGTTAATGGGGACGGACTGTAAATTCGTTGACGATATGTCTACGCTGGTTCAAATCCAGCTCGGCCCAAAAATCTAGGGCTTCGTGAATATGAACTAAATCTTTTTTATTCTTCCATAAAAATAAATATCTGATCCATAGAAATAAAGGATAAAGAGAAAAGAGGGGGAAAATTGATTTCTAAGCCATATCTCTCTGATTCTTTTCTTACAAATACAAAGAAAACAATTTTTCTTATTGAAAGGTGGATTATCAGTTGTTTTTAGCGATAAAAAATCGCGGCATACTAGTTATGCCACTCTGACTATACCCACATAGGATATGTGGGTGTAGTAGTATATGATTCATCTATTTCTTAGAGTACGACAGACGAATCTTCTTAGGGTTCTATTTAAGAATAGGTATGCCATACACCCCGCAGGGATTGTAGTTCAATTGGTTAGAGCACCGCCCTGTCAAGGCGGAAGCTGCGGGTTCGAGCCCCGTCAGTCCCGAACTAGGGTTCAATGAATGGAAAAATTCATCTTTCCTTTTTTTCATCAAGAATTTCCCTGAAAAAGGGGGCAAAAGGCAAGATCAAATATCTATGCAGAACCCTTACTTTACTTTTTTTATTTCGCAGCTCTCATCTCAATAAAAAGAGAGCTGTATAGGAATCTTTTTTTTTTTATGAATCTGCTCTCATCTTTAGACCCAAAAAGCAGATATTGACAGTAACCTAATAAAATAAAAACCAAGCAAACGCTCTTTTTCCTAAATTAAAATATTGGATCTTTTTTATTTAAGATCCATCTCATTTCTACTTCTACTGCTTATTTGGATGTCTATGTGACCCAGAGAAAGTCGGTTATATAATACATACATACATAATTGTATGTATAACTATAACAAATAAGAAAAAGGAAGGGGAATTCGATAAGAAAGATTCTTGGCTCTACATATATATATAGAAAAGCAAAAGTCAAAAAGGATGAAAAATAGAGGGTTCCGAATCCAATCAAAAAACCAATTTTGGTCTTAGTATGGATAAGGGATCCTCCTATGTTATATTATTCCACTATCAACCATGAATTGATTTGATAGATCCTATATTAATAATATTGAATTGATTCAGTATTATCAGAATGCAAGCCCTCCCCTTGAATTTATAGGTATACACCTTTTTCCTCTCCATGGGATTACATCCCGAGTTATTGTGAAACAAAAAAATAAAGAGGTTATGGAAGTAAATATTCTCGCTTTTATTGCTACTGCATTGTTCATTCTAGTTCCTACTGCCTTTTTACTTATTATTTATGTAAAAACAGCCAGCCAAAATGATTAATTGGAATTCCAATTAATCATTGAAGAAATGAAAAAGGGATTAAAGAAAATAAAAATCCAAGTCTTAAATGAAAGGATCTGGTTGGAATCCTAAAGTGTGGTAGAAAGAACTACATATAGTTTTTTCTACGACACTTTAGATTCTTTCTATTATATTATCTTGAATCTACATAGAATAGATTAATAGATTAGTAGATTGAAGTAGTATCTCTATAGTCCACTTCTCCCCCATACTACTAGCGAAAGAGAAAATGTAAAAACTACCATTAAAGCAGCCCAAGCGAGACTTACTATATCCATGTAAATTATGTCTCCTATTTCTATGAAGGAATTATTCTACTATTGATCAATAATCATAGTGGAATTAAGGGTACAGAGTCAAAATTATGCTCTAAGACTATAGATGAATCAGTTAAAGGAATTTACTCCTATCAAATTCTTATTCTTATATGATTTCTGGTAAAATAGGAGAGTATTAAGTATAAATATGATACATATATCTTTTCCTTAAAAAAGGAAAAAATTGGATACCTACTTTACCCATACCCATATTTATTTTTGACCTAAACCCTACTGCCCCACTTTCTCTCTTTCTATGAAAGAGTGAGGAGACCTTATCCACTCCACAACTCCGAAATTGATTTTTGATCAGACTATTCAATCTGATTCTGGACAGAATCAGTAGCCTTTACTTTAGTGTATGTAGGTAGCATAAGATGTACGAAGTATATTGATATTTCTTCGCAAAGTCCCTTCTTCAATCTTAGATTGAAAAAAGACTTAGGGCCCTTTAATTCCCGAATCAATTCAAATTAATAAAAAAATAAGGAAACGCTACCTCATCTCTGTTGGGAGTTCCCTGGGTCACTGCCACCAAAACAAAGCCTCGTTTGAGGATATAACTATGGTTATGGTATGGTATGGATTCTCAAAATCCAGTATTGCCAGACCTAGTTATTATCTTGCCTCAACTTATGAGGGTACGAAATTTTTGAGTTTGATTAGTACTATAATCCTAAGTATTTTATTGATCAGGCGGCACCCAGATTTGAACTGGGGATAAAGGATTTGCAGTCCCCTGCCTTACCACTTGGCCATGCCGCCAAAAAATCCGATCTAAAATCGAGAAAAGAACAAGTATTCATCCATATTTTCTTACTAAAACCTCTTTTTTTTCTATTCTATTGAGATGGCAAAGGAGCAAAAGTGGATTTCCAGTCACAGACTGCAAAATTCAGAACAAATTGGAACCATTAACTAGAATTTTTTTTTAATTGCAGGAGTAAACGACTCTTAAATTGGTATTCTCTCCTTTAATGGCATAATAAAATAAAAGTTTCCCTAACCTGTATATAGGTAAACTACAGGTCCGAACAGCATTATTATCTATGGATTCCCTTTATGTACATATCCCTACGGGAAATCATGCTTTAATTTTTCATTGCTTTAAATATCTTAAAGAGGAAATTTGCTCTGATATAGATTATGGCCTGGCCTTCTTTACAGGTGAAATTACGATAAAAGAAAAGATGTGTGAATAGGTGGATAACTAGATTAGCAAGTACTTAAATAAAGTAAGTACTTTATTTTAGGATTCTACAACGAAATCCTTTATTTTTCAGCAATTCTATTACTACGAAACAAAAAATAACCTTCAAATTATTTTTGAAAATAAAACTAAACGTACTATTCTAAATTCTAAATCGAACTAAAGTCAAACTTGCTACTAGGGCTTATAAATTATTATGGCTTTATTTCTTTCATAGAAAGGAGATAAAACGATAAATCTTTGCTATCCAATCTGATTAGAATATCATATAAGTGGCAGAATTTTTTCTAGGACTTTGACTTTTTTATCAATTCATTTTAATTCAATTTCTACCCCTGCGAAAGTCGAACTTTCATCAAAATTATATTTATTCATATGTATGAAATACATATATGAAATACGTATGTGGAGTTCCCTAGAATTTCATGCGATTCAGTAAACAGAATATAGATTCCATGATTGCTAGATTGATCCATAGGGATTGATAAAGAGCGAGCTGATAATGGAATTTTTCTTCGATAAATAGGAAACTTAAGATTAAGATGCTCCGGAATGGGAATGAGGGAATGTCCACAATACCCGGATTTAGTCAGATCCAATTCGAGGGATTTTGTAGATTCATTAATCAAGGCTTGGCAGAAGAACTTGAGAAGTTTCCAACAATTAAAGATCCAGATCACGAAATTGCATTTCAATTATTTGGGAAAGGATATCAATTGCTAGAACCCTCGATAAAAGAAAGGGATGCTGTGTATGAATCACTCACTTATTCTTCTGAATTATATGTATCCGCGAGATTCATTTTTGGTTTCGATGTGCAAAAGCAAACCATTTCTATTGGAAACATTCCTATAATGAATTCCTTAGGAACCTTTATAATAAATGGAATATACCGAATTGTGATCAATCAAATATTGCTAAGTCCTGGTATTTACTACCGATCCGAATTAGACCATAAGGGAATTTCTATATACACCGGGACTATAATATCAGATTGGGGAGGAAGATCGGAATTAGCAATTGATAAAAAAGAAAGGGTATGGGCTCGCGTGAGTAGAAAACAAAAGATATCTATTTTAGTTCTATCATCAGCTATGGGTTCGAATCTAAGAGAAATTTTAGATAATGTTTCCTACCCCGAAATTTTCTTGTCTTTCCCGAATGCTAAGGAGAAAAAGAGGATTGAGTCAAAAGAAAAAGCTATTTTGGAGTTTTATCAACAATTTGCTTGTGTAGGCGGGGACCTGGTATTTTCGGAGTCCTTATGTGAGGAATTACAAAAGAAATTTTTTCAACAAAAATGTGAATTAGGAAGAGTTGGTCGACGAAATATGAATCGGAGACTGAATCTTAATATACCTCAGAACAATACATTCTTGTTACCACGAGATGTATTGGCCGCTACGGATCATTTGATTGGAATGAAATTTGGAACGGGTATACTTGACGATGACGATATGAATCACTTGAAAAATAAACGTATTCGGTCGGTTGCGGATCTGTTACAAGATCAATTCGGACTGGCTCTTGGCCGTTTACAACATGCAGTTCAAAAAACTATCCGTAGAGTATTCATACGTCAATCGAAACCGACTCCACAAACTTTGGTAACTCCAACTTCAACTTCGATTTTATTAATAACTACTTATGAGACCTTTTTTGGCACATACCCCTTATCTCAAGTTTTTGACCAAACCAATCCATTGACACAAACGGTTCATGGGCGAAAAGTGAGTTGTTTGGGTCCTGGAGGATTGACGGGGAGAACTGCAAGTTTTCGGAGTCGAGATATTCATCCGAGTCACTATGGGCGTATTTGTCCAATTGACACATCCGAAGGCATCAATGTTGGACTTACTGGGTCCTTAGCTATTCATGCGAGAATTGATCACTGGTGGGGATCTATAGAGAGTCCTTTTTATGAAATATCTGAGAAAGCAAAAGAAAAAAAAGAGAGACAGGTGGTTTATTTATCACCAAATAGAGATGAATATTATATGATAGCAGCAGGAAATTCTTTGTCCTTGAATCAGGGTATTCAGGAAGAACAAGTTGTTCCAGCTAGATACCGTCAAGAATTTCTGACTATTGCATGGGAACAGATTCATGTTAGAAGTATTTTTCCTTTCCAATATTTTTCTATTGGAGGTTCTCTCATTCCTTTTATTGAGCATAATGATGCGAATCGGGCTTTAATGAGTTCGAATATGCAGCGCCAAGCAGTTCCACTTTCTCGGTCCGAGAAGTGCATTGTTGGAACTGGATTGGAACGCCAAACAGCTCTAGATTCGAGGGTTTCCATTATAGCCGAATGCGAGGGAAAGATCATTTCTAGTGATAGTCACAAGATCCTTTTATCAAGTTGTGGGAAGACTATAAGTATTCCTTTAGTTTCCCATCGGCGCTCTAACAAAAATACCTGTATGCACCAAAAACCTCGGGTTCCGCAGGGTAAATCCATTAAAAAAGGGCAAATTTTAGCGGAGGGAGCAGCTACAGTTGGTGGAGAACTCGCTTTAGGAAAAAACGTTTTAGTAGCTTATATGCCGTGGGAGGGTTACAATTTTGAAGACGCGGTACTAATTAGCGAACGTTTAGTATATGAGGATATTTATACTTCTTTTCACATCCGAAAATATGAAATTCAGACGGATACGACAAGCCAAGGCTACGCTGAAAAAATCACTAAAGAAATACCACATCTAGAAGAACATTTACTCCGCAATTTGGACAGAAATGGAGTTGTGAGGTTGGGATCCTGGGTAGAAACAGGTGATATTTTAGTAGGTAAATTAACGCCTCAGATAGCGAGCGAATCCTCATATATTGCGGAAGCTGGATTATTACGGGCCATTTTTGGTCTTGAGGTATCCACTTCAAAAGAAACTTCTCTCAAACTACCTATAGGTGGAAGAGGGCGCGTTATCGATGTGAAATGGATCCAGAGGGACCCCCTCGACATAATGGTTCGTGTATATATTTTACAGAAACGTGAAATCAAAGTTGGGGATAAAGTAGCAGGAAGACACGGGAATAAGGGGATCATTTCCAAAATTTTGCCTAGGCAAGATATGCCCTATTTGCAAGATGGAACACCTGTTGATATGGTCTTCAATCCCCTAGGAGTACCCTCACGAATGAATGTGGGACAAATATTTGAAAGCTCGCTCGGATTAGCAGGGGATCTGCTAAAGAAACATTATAGAATAGCACCCTTTGATGAGAGATATGAGCAAGAGGCTTCAAGAAAACTTGTGTTTTCAGAATTATATGAAGCCAGTAAACAAACAAAAAATCCATGGGTATTTGAACCCGAGTACCCGGGAAAAAGCAGAATATTTGATGGAAGAACAGGAGATCCCTTCGAACAACCTGTTCTAATAGGGAAGTCCTATATTTTAAAATTAATTCATCAAGTTGATGAGAAAATTCATGGACGTTCTACCGGGCCCTACTCACTTGTTACCCAACAACCCGTTAGAGGAAGAGCCAAACAAGGGGGACAACGAGTAGGAGAAATGGAAGTTTGGGCTTTAGAAGGATTTGGTGTTGCTCATATTTTACAAGAGATACTTACTTATAAATCTGATCATCTTATAGCTCGCCAAGAAATACTTAATGCTACGATCTGGGGAAAAAGAGTGCCTAATCACGAGGATCCTCCAGAATCTTTTCGAGTGCTCGTTCGAGAACTACGATCTTTGGCTCTAGAACTGAACCATTTCCTTGTATCTGAGAAGAACTTTCAGGTTAATAGGGAGGATGTTTGATCAGAATAAATATAAATTCTTTTCTTATTTCTATTTTATGATTGACCAATATAAACATAAACAACTTCAAATTGGACTCGTTTCCCCTCAACAAATAAAGGCTTGGGCTAACAAAATCCTACCTAATGGGGAAGTCGTTGGCGAAGTCACAAGACCCTCCACTTTTCATTATAAAACTGATAAACCAGAAAAAGATGGATTGTTTTGCGAAAGAATCTTTGGACCCATAAAAAGCGGAATTTGTGCTTGTGGAAATTCTCGAGCGAGCGTAGCTGAAAACGAAGACGAAAGATTTTGTCAAAAATGCGGGGTAGAATTTGTTGATTCTCGCATACGAAGATATCAAATGGGATACATCAAACTGGCATGTCCAGTGACTCATGTGTGGTATTTGAAAGGTCTTCCTAGTTATATCGCGAATCTTTTAGATAAACCTCTTAAGAAATTGGAAGGCCTAGTATACGGGGATTTCTCTTTTGCTAGGCCCAGCGCTAAAAAACCTACTTTCTTACGATTACGAGGTTTATTCGAAGATGAAATTGCATCCTGTAACCACAGCATTTCTCCCTTTTTTTCTACCCCAGGCTTTGCAACATTTCGAAATCGGGAAATTGCGACAGGAGCAGGTGCTATTAGAGAACAATTAGCGGATTTGGATTTGCGAATTATTATAGAGAATTCCTTGGTTGAATGGAAGGAATTAGAAGACGAGGGGTATAGTGGAGATGAATGGGAAGATAGAAAAAGACGAATAAGAAAAGTTTTTTTAATTAGACGAATGCAATTGGCGAAACATTTTATTCAAACAAATGTAGAACCCGAATGGATGGTTTTGTGCTTATTACCGGTTCTTCCTCCCGAATTGAGACCCATTGTTTATAGGTCTGGGGATAAAGTAGTGACTTCGGATATTAATGAACTTTATAAGAGAGTTATCCGTCGGAACAACAACCTTGCCTATCTATTAAAAAGAAGTGAATTAGCGCCAGCAGATTTAGTAATGTGCCAGGAAAAATTGGTACAAGAAGCCGTGGATACACTTCTTGATAGTGGGTCTCGCGGGCAACCGACGAGGGATGGTCACAATAAAGTATACAAGTCACTTTCAGATGTAATTGAGGGTAAAGAGGGGAGGTTTCGCGAGACTCTGCTTGGGAAACGGGTCGATTACTCGGGGCGTTCTGTCATTGTTGTGGGTCCTTCGCTTTCATTACATCAATGTGGATTACCTCTAGAGATAGCAATAAAGCTTTTTCAGCTATTTGTAATTCGCGATTTAATCACGAAACGTGCTACTTCTAATGTCAGGATTGCTAAAAGGAAAATTTGGGAAAAGGAACCCATTGTATGGGAAATACTTCAAGAAGTTATGCGGGGGCATCCTGTACTGTTGAACAGAGCACCTACCCTGCATAGATTAGGCATACAGGCGTTCCAACCCACTTTAGTAGAGGGGCGTACTATTTGTTTACATCCATTAGTATGTAAGGGTTTCAATGCGGACTTTGATGGGGATCAAATGGCTGTTCATCTACCTTTATCCTTGGAAGCTCAAGCAGAAGCCCGTTTACTTATGTTTTCTCATATGAATCTCCTGTCTCCCGCTATTGGAGATCCTATTTGCGTGCCAACCCAAGACATGCTTATCGGACTTTATGTATTAACGATTGGAAATCGTCGAGGTATTTGTGCAAATAGATATAATAGATATAATAGTTGCGGAAACTATCCAAATAAAAAAGTAAACTACAATAATAATAATTATACGAAAGATAAAGAACCCCATTTTTCTAGTTCCTATGATGCACTGGGAGCTTATAGACAGAAACGAATCGGTTTAAACAGTCCCTTGTGGCTCCGATGGAAACTAGATCAACGCGTCATTGGATCAAGAGAAGTTCCGATTGAAGTTCAATATGAATCTTTTGGGACTTATCATGAGATTTATGCCCACTATCTAATAGTCGGAAATAGAAAAAAAGAAACCCGTTCTATATACACTCGAACCACTCTTGGTCATATTTATTTTTATAGAGAAATAGAGGAAGCCATACAAGGATTTAGTCGGGCCTATTCATACACTATCTAAATCTAAACAAGGAAGTTAGATTCGGCGATGCCCCTTTCGGGGGGCATTCCGATTTCGCTAGTACCATCTTTTTTGCTACGCAAATTCAGATTGAGATTGAGGAAAGGGGGTAAATTATGTTTTCAAATCACTGACTCAGACCTATTGTCGAATCCTACTCAGTCAAAAAAGGGGGGTACTTATGTATGGCGGAACGGGCCAACCTGGTCTTTTATAATAAAGAGATAGACGGAACTGCTATGAAACGACTTATTAGCAGATTAATAGATCATTTCGGAATGGGATATACATCCCATATACTGGATCAAATAAAGGCTCTGGGCTTCCATCAAGCTACTACTACATCGATTTCTTTAGGAATCGAGGATCTTTTAACAATACCTTCTAAAGGATGGTTAGTCCAAGATGCGGAACAACAGAGTTTTCTTTTGGAGAAACACTATTATTATGGGGCTGTACACGCAGTAGAAAAATTACGCCAATCCGTTGAAATATGGTATGCTACAAGTGAGTATTTGAAACAAGAAATGAATTCGAATTTTCGGATAACGGATCCTTCTAATCCAGTCTATCTAATGTCTTTTTCAGGAGCCAGAGGAAATGCATCTCAGGTACACCAATTAGTAGGGATGAGAGGGTTAATGGCGGATCCTCAAGGACAAATGATTGATTTACCTATTCAAAGCAATTTACGTGAGGGACTTTCTTTGACAGAATATATAATTTCCTGCTACGGAGCCCGCAAAGGGGTTGTAGATACTGCTGTACGAACAGCGGATGCTGGATATCTTACACGCAGACTTGTTGAAGTAGTTCAACATATTATTGTGCGTAGAAGAGATTGTGGTACTATCCGAGGTATTTCTGTGAGTCCTCAAAATGGGATGACAGAAAAACTTTTTGTCCAAACACTAATTGGTCGTGTATTAGCAGACGATATGTATATCGGTTCACGATGCATTGCTGCTCGAAATCAAGATATTGGAATTGGATTAGTCAATCGATTCATAACTGCCTTTCGAGCACAACCGTTTCGGGCACAACCAATATATATTAGAACCCCTTTTACTTGCCGAAGCACATCTTGGATCTGTCAATTATGTTATGGGCGGAGTCCCACTCATGGCGATCTGGTCGAATTGGGAGAAGCTGTAGGTATTATTGCGGGTCAATCAATTGGGGAGCCTGGGACTCAACTAACATTAAGAACTTTTCATACTGGTGGAGTATTCACAGGGGGTACTGCCGACCTTGTACGATCCCCCTCGAATGGAAAAATCCAATTCAATGAGGATTTGGTTCACCCCACACGTACCCGTCATGGGCAGCCTGCTTTTCTATGCTATATAGACTTGCGTGTAACTATTCAGAGTCAGGATATTCTACATAGTGTGAATATTCCGTTAAAAAGCCTTATTCTAGTGCAAAATGATCAATATGTAGAATCTGAACAAGTAATTGCGGAGATTCGTGCCGGAACATCCACTTTGCATTTTAAAGAAAAGGTACAAAAGCATATTTATTCCGAATCAGACGGGGAAATGCACTGGAGTACTGATGTTTACCATGCGCCCGAATATCAATATGGTAATCTTCGTCGATTACCAAAAACAAGCCATTTATGGATATTGTCAGTAAGTATGTGCAGATCCAGTATAGCATCCTTTTCGCTGCACAAGGATCAAGATCAAATGAATACTTATTCTTTATCTCTTGACGGAAGATATATCTTTGACCTCTCAATGGCTAATGATCAAGTAAGCCATAGACTGTTGGATACTTTTGGTAAAAAAGATAAGGAAATTCTTGACTATTTAACGCCAGATCGAATCATGTCCAACAATCATTGGAGTTTTGTCTATCCTTCTATTCTTCAAGCTAATTCGGATTTGTTGGCGAAAAAGCGAAGAAATAGGTTCTTCATTCCATTACAATATCATCACGAACAAGAAAAAGAGCTAATATCCTGTTTGGGGATTTCGATTGAAATACCCTTTATGGGTATTTTACGTAGAAATAGTATTTTTGCTTATTTTGACGATCCAGGATACAGAAAAAATAAAAGGGGTTCAGGAATTGTTAAATTTCGATATAGGACCCTAGAGGAAGAATATCGGACCCGAGAGGAAGAGTATAGGACTCTAGAGGAAGACTCAGAGGAAGAATATGAGAGCCCAGAGAACGAATATAGGCATAGGCCTCTAGAAGACAAATATGAAACCTTAGAAGACGAATATAGGCCTCTAGAAGACGAATATGAAACCCTAGAAGATGAATACGGGATCCTAGAGGCCGAATATAGGCCTCTAGAGAAAGACTCAGAAGAAGAATATGGGAACCCGGAGAACGAATATAAAACTCGAGAGGCCAAATATGGAACTCTAGAGGAAGAAGAATATGAGAGTCGTGAATATGGCTCAGAGAACGAATATGGGGCTTTAGAAGAAGACTCAGAGGAAGACTCAGAGGACGAATATGGGAGTCCCGAGGAAGATTCTATCTTAAAAAAAGAGGGTTTTATTGAACATCGAGGAACAAAAGAATTTAGTCTAAAATACCAAAAAGAAATAGATCAGTTTTTTTTCATTCTTCAAGAACTGCATATCTTGCCGAGATCCTCATCCCTAAAGGTACTTGACAATAGTATTATTGGAGTGGATACACAACTCACAAAAAATACAAGAAGTAAACTAGGTGGATTGGTCCGAGTTAAGAGAAAAAAAAGCCATACGGAACTCAAAATCTTTTCCGGAGATATTTATTTTCCTGAAGAGGCAGATAAGATATTAGGCGCCAGTTTGATACCACCAGAAAGAGAAAAAAAAAATTATAAGGACTCAAAAAAAAGAAAAAATTGGGTTTATGTTCAACGGAAAAAAATTCTCAAAAGCAAGGAAAAGTATTTTGTTTCAGTTCGACCTGCAGTCGCATATGAAATGGACGAAGGGACAAATCTAGCAAGACTTTTCCCGCAAGATCTCCTGCAAGAAAAGGATAATTTCCAACTTCGACTTGTCAATTTTATTTCTCATGAAAATAGCAAGTTAACTCAAAGAATTTATCACACGAATAGTCAATTCGTTCGAACTTGCTTGGTAGTGAATTGGGAACAAGAAGAAAAAGAGGGGGCTCGTGCTTCCCTTGTTGAGTTAAGAACAAATGATCTGATTCGCGATTTCCTAAGAATTGAATTAGTCAAGTCCACTATTTCATATACAAGAAGAAGGTATGATAGGACAAGTGCAGGACCAATTCCCAATAATAGGTTAGATCACAACAATACCAATTCCTTTTATTCCAAGGCGAAAATTCAATCACTTAGCCAACATCAAGAAGCTATTGGCACCTTGTTGAATCGAAATAAAGAATACCCATCTTTGATGATTTTGTCGGCATCCAACTGTTCTCGAATTGGTTTATTCAAGAATTCGAAATATCCCAATGCGGTAAAAGAATCAAATCCTAGAATTCTTATTCGAGATATTTTTGGGCTCTTAGGCGCTATTGTACCTAGTATATCGAATTTTTTTTCATCTTACTATTTATTAACACATAATCAGATCTTGTTAGAAAAATACGTGTTCCTTTCCAATTTGAAACAAACCTTCCAAGTACTTCAAGGGCTTAAATACTCTTTAATAGATGAAAATAAAAGGATGTCGAATTTCGACAGTAACACCATGTTGGATCCATTCCATTTGAATTGGCACTTTCTCCATCATGACTCGTGGGAGGAGACATTGGCAATAATTCACCTTGGACAATTTATTTGCGAAAATGTATGTCTATTTAAATCGCACATAAAAAAATCTGGTCAAATTTTCATTGTTAATATGGACTCCTTTGTTATAAGAGCAGCCAAGCCTTATTTGGCCACTATAGGAGCAACTGTTCATGGTCATTATGGAAAAATCCTTTACAAAGGAGATAGATTAGTTACCTTTATATATGAAAAATCGAGATCTAGTGATATAACGCAAGGTCTTCCAAAAGTAGAACAAATATTCGAAGCACGTTCAATTGATTCACTATCGCCGAATCTCGAAAGGAGAATTGAGGATTGGAATGAGCGTATACCAAGAATTCTTGGGGTTCCCTGGGGATTCTTGATTGGAGCTGAGCTAACCATCGCCCAAAGTCGTATCTCTTTGGTTAATAAGATCCAAAAGGTTTATCGATCCCAAGGGGTACAGATCCATAATAGACATATAGAGATTATTATACGCCAAGTAACATCAAAAGTACGGGTTTCCGAAGATGGAATGTCTAATGTTTTTTTACCTGGGGAATTAATAGGACTATTGCGAGCGGAACGAGCAGCGCGAGCTTTGGATGAATCGATCTATTATCGGGCCATCTTATTGGGAATAACAAGGGCTTCCCTGAATACCCAAAGTTTCATATCTGAAGCAAGTTTTCAAGAAACTGCTCGAGTTTTAGCAAAAGCCGCCCTGCGAGGTCGTATTGATTGGTTGAAAGGCCTGAAAGAAAACGTAGTTATGGGGGGAATTATACCTGTTGGTACCGGATTCCAAAAATTTGTGCATCGTTTCCCACAAGACAAGAATCTTTATTTCGAAATTCAAAAAAAAAATCTATTCACGTCGGAAATGAGAGATATTTTGTTTCTCCATACAGAATTAGTTTCTTCTGATTCTGACGTAATAAACAATTTCTATGAGACATCAGAACCCCCATTTACTCCCATTTATACGATTTAAGGATATATAAAGCATATAAAGCAAATTTTTTTACTTTAATTGAAACTAGACTTTTGACCTTAGAATGCTAACAGGTCTGATTTTCGATTTGGTATTTGAATATTTTACTAAATAAAAGAAAAGAAGTCAGTTAATTTATTAAGGCTGTGTTTATATCATGTATCAATGGTAAATTCTGAGTAGAAGGTTCCATCGGAACAATTATTATTTATTTCAAGATATTTCGGCTCTTTCTTAATCTTCAAAAAAAAAATCAATTCTGTAATGATAAGACGAAAAAAAGAAAAAAAGGAAGTGTGGAAAAAATGACAAGAAGATATTGGAACATCCATTTGAAAGAGATGATAGAAGCGGGAGTTCATTTTGGTCATGGTATTAAGAAATGGAATCCTAAAATGGCCCCTTACATATCGGCAAAGCGTAAAGGTACTCATATTACAAATCTCGCTAGAACGGCTCGTTTTTTATCAGAAGCTTGTGATTTAGTTTTTGATGCAGCAAGTCAGGGAAAAAGCTTCTTAATTGTTGGTACCAAAAAAAGAACAGCGGATTTAGTAGCATCAGCTGCAATAAGGTCTCGTTGTCATTATGTTAATAAAAAGTGGTTCAGTGGTATGTTAACGAATTGGTCGATTACTAAAACTAGACTTTCTCAATTTAGAGACTTAAGAGCGGAAGAAAAGATGGGAAAATTCCACCATCTCCCAAAAAGAGATGTGGCAATCTTAAAGAGAAAATTATCTACCTTGCAAAGATATCTCGGCGGGATTAAATATATGACGAGGTTGCCTGACATTGTGATCGTCCTTGATCAGCAAAAAGAGTATATAGCTCTTCGGGAATGCGCCATTTTGGGGATTCCTACTATTTCTTTAGTCGATACAAATTGTGACCCGGATCTCGCGAATATATCGATTCCTGCCAACGATGACACTATGACTTCAATTCGATTGATTCTTAACAAATTAGTATTTGCAATTTGTGAGGGCCGTTCTCTCTATATAAGAAATCATTGATTAAGATTAAGAAGAATAGTGAATTCTTAAGCAACTACGTCGATTTATGGGATCAGTTACTTTTTTTTTTGTTTTGCATAGATAAAAGAAGGGGAATATTGATATATATTAGAGGGTATTGATATATATTATCATTTGATGTGATTTCTTGGTATCCTAAATATAAGATTAATACTTCAAGTTGCTGAGTTGAGAAAGAGATGGTTGAATCAAAATAATTCCTTTTTTGAAGTTCAATTTTTATCAGAGGACAATATGAATATTACACCATGTTCCATTAAAACACTCAAAGGGTTGTATGATATATCAGGCGTAGAAGTAGGCCAACACCTCTATTGGCAAATAGGAGGTTTCCAAATTCATGCCCAAGTACTCATCACTTCTTGGGTCGTAATTACTATCTTGCTGGGTTCCGTTATCATAGCTATTCGGAATCCACAAACCATCCCAACCGACGGTCAGAATTTCTTCGAATATGTCCTTGAGTTTATTCGAGATTTGAGCAAAACTCAGATTGGAGAAGAATATGGTCCCTGGGTTCCCTTTATTGGAACTATGTTCCTTTTTATTTTTGTTTCGAATTGGTCGGGTGCTCTTTTACCTTGGAAAATTATAGAGTTACCCCATGGGGAATTAGCAGCGCCCACGAATGATATAAATACTACTGTTGCTTTAGCTTTACTCACATCAGCGGCATATTTTTATGCGGGTCTTAGCAAAAAAGGATTGAGTTATTTCGAGAAATATATTAAACCAACCCCAATCCTTTTACCAATTAATATCCTAGAAGATTTCACAAAACCTTTATCGCTTAGTTTTCGACTTTTCGGAAATATATTGGCGGATGAATTAGTCGTTGTTGTTCTTGTTTCTTTAGTCCCCTTAGTAGTCCCTATACCGGTCATGTTTCTTGGATTATTTACAAGCGGTATTCAAGCTCTTATTTTTGCAACGTTAGCCGCAGCCTATATAGGCGAATCCATGGAGGGTCATCATTGAATTGACTAATTTTCGAAATGAAATAGTCTTTTTTTTTTAGCTTAGCCCAATTCATGCATGGTTGCAGATAATTCTCCTGGTTAGAAAACTAACTAGTTCAAAAAAAATGCGTATGAATATATAACCTAGAGTTGTAGGAGAGAGAATAGACTATATTACGGAATTGTGAAATTCTATATGCATTGAGGGGGGGGCGAAATCTGGTTAGATCTATATTCTTTATGTCTATAAGACAGTCATCTTTTGTGCGGCTTTCTAAGGAATGATTTTGGAATTGGATTCCATAGAAAATAAGAAAATATGCAAACAAAATAGAAGAAACAAATGTATATAGGATTTTATTTATTTCTAAGTTAGATTAGATTCATTATCTAATCCGATATATAGAATTCCAGAATTGGATTCCATATACAGTTCTATGCAGCATATTGTTATCAATTGTATATCTTGATTTGATTCCTATTGGATTTGGATTAGTTCGATTTCAATAGGGGTTCTTCCTGTATTTCGTCTTTTATTATGGATTAGATGAAGGGAAAAAAAGGGAACTCAAGGATATCGAAGAGTAAAAAAAGATGGAATGAAAGGGCGGTTGGTTGGAAAGAAAGAGAAATAGAATAATGAAATAATGATTAGAAACTAAAAACGAGATCTCGAAGTAGTTCGGACGATTTAGATTATCATTTCAATTTGTACTTTTTAGTTACTTTTACCTAATAGAGCCTAGAAGGTAAAAGTACAAATTTCTTGGTTGATTGTATCCTTAACCATTTCTTTTTTTTTTTTGACACGAGGAACTCACCATGAATCCACTAATTGCTGCTGCTTCCGTTATTGCTGCTGGATTGGCTGTAGGGCTTGCTTCTATTGGGCCTGGAGTTGGTCAAGGTACTGCTGCAGGACAAGCTGTAGAGGGTATTGCGAGACAGCCAGAAGCAGAAGGGAAAATACGAGGTACTTTATTGCTTAGTCTAGCTTTTATGGAAGCTTTAACAATTTATGGACTGGTTGTGGCACTAGCGCTTTTATTTGCGAACCCTTTTGTTTAATCCTAAAAAAGAAAATAAGTCCTTTAGATTAGATACTTTTTTCTTTTTTTAGTAAATTGGTATTTGCTTCTGTAATTCCAAGTATATCAATACTTTTATTTATTATATTATTCCAGGAATTTTTTATTTATCGGAGCAGACAATACCCCGGGAAGGGTTGATTTGAGCATGATCAATTTAGGTAGAAGATATGCTCGCCCTCTTCCTTCCCGTCCTTAGTTTAGGATAGTGGAAAGTCTTTTTCCTTTTATTTTAGGAATTTTGGGAACATTTAAATTTTAACAAAAGAGATCTTTCAAAAGGGGATCTTTCACAGGTCAAACGAGACCTAAGACTTAATCTAAAATAAATTAGTAGATTGAATCTATTTGCATTA